GATCGACCTAGCAATAATAGAATATATATTCTGTTTACTGAATCGCATAAAATTTTAGCCAACTCGATATATCTATTTCATACGTATGAACGGAGACGAGACGGAGGAATGAAGAGCATTTTCGACGCGAGTTCGAATTTGCGACAGGTACAAATATAAATAATTTGAGAAAATATTCCCGGAAAAAAAATTATGTCACTTACACATATGGAGTCTTGTATAGAATATCAAAATTGATCCAATTTCTACCTATTACTATGATATTATTATCCGATGGGATACCAAAAAAATAAATGGTTGAGATTCAACCTCCTCTCTATAAATGAGATCTATAAACGAGATAAAGACAGAATAATCAGAAGTAGTATAGAGTTTCCTTTTTTTTTTTACACACTAAATTTCATGTTCAAAAAAGAATTCGCGGATTCTTTTTGGTAGTGGGTGGAATTTATAGAATACGATTGAATTGCGTAATATAAATATACTAAGAATAGTATTGTATTTATTAAGTACATGCCGATACGGCTATCTATCCACATATCACACCTTTTCTTGTAATTTCATTTAGGGGGGGCAACATGGGTCACACTCCATCAAAATTCGTATTTTCTATTCAATATATTCAATGAAAAATTGAAACACGATGATTCTCTATAGGGATATGTACATTAAGAGAGAGGCCCGGCTCGGTATCCGGGTAACAATTTCTGTTCTGGGGTTTACATATACACATATATGTTGTTATAATTGATAATTGAAATTGAAAAGGATTGATTATTGAAAAAAAATGTGATTAGTCATCAATCAATTTTATTTTCTTTTGCCATTCAAGGAAACAAAATTTCAGTGGAGATAAAAATTGAGGAACCGTTCACTAATTCAAAGTAAATTGTTAATGGTTCCAATTTGCCCTGAATTTTTCAGTCTGTCGTCGGAAATCCATTTTTTCTACTCTCAATAGAAAAGAGAAGGGAAATTTTTAAGTGATGTATATTTTGAGATACAGTCAATCGAAGAGAATAATATAAACTAGATGCAATAAAAAATAAAAAATAGGAATAAAAAAGGGATAAGTACAACGGGATTCAAGATCAAAAAAAAAAGCAAAAAAGGGTTAGTAATAGAATATGGATAATATTTTTAGCCATTTTGGATCCAATTTGGCGGCATGGCCAAGTGGTAAGGCGGGGGACTGCAAATCCTTTATCCCCAGTTCAAATCCGGGTGTCGCCTGATCAACAAAAGATTTTTTATTTCTTATCCTGCCGATCTAATTCGATGAATTCTTGCGGAGCAAGAAGCAGAGGCAAAGGACTAAGCGGGCGTGTCAATACTAAATTTTTATAACCCATAGCATAGGTTTTAGAAAAGACTGTCATTTTTTTCTCAAAATCTGGGTGTAGCCCAAACCCGTATCAATAGGAATGAAACAACTCTCACTTATTAATTTAATGATTGGTTCGGGTCATTTATTTGATTTTTCAATTGAATCAAATAAATGGTGAGAGTCAATTCCGGAATTCAGAACTAAGGTCAGAAATCTCGGTATACAAAGGTTCCTAAGAGGCACTCCGTTTTTGCTACTAGAATTGAAGAAGAGATTATACGAAAGACTATCATATCAAAATCTCTTACTCTTAAACTACTACCCTTATTAAAGTAGTGTCTCGCGACTCTATCGGGTATTAAATTAGATCGGATACGATGATGGGAAATCAATTTAGGAGTTGTGGAAAGGCCCGAGGATATTTTGTATCCAGACTCACGAGAGGCTATGAGTGCTCAGACATGCAATCAGAATGGTTGGTCTACTCTTATAGAGTAAAGGTCAAAGTTGAAAAAAAAAAAGAATCTATGTAGTAATAGTGGCGGTGGGTTTTCCCGATTCTTTCACAGAAAGAAAGACAGTAAGCTTAGATCAAATAGGAAATAGAGGTATCTGATAGATAGTTATCTATCTTGATGGTATATATATTTTTATGTTTTTGCTTAGTAAAGAAAGGTATTAAAACAAACAAAACAATAGGTCTTACTATTCTTACATGCTCCATTAGAAGCATTCCTTTGATATTTCCAAAGAAAGGGCGGGTGTATCATCGTATTTGTACTTAATGCTTCCTGATTCTACCGGAAATCAAAAAATATTGAAACTTGTTACGAGTGTATTCATTGAATTGGTTTGGTTCATCAATAGTCTTAAGTCAAAATCCTATTTTGACTCTGTGCCATTGATTCCACTATGATTATTAATCAATAATAGAATAATTCCTTCATAGAAATAGGGGACATAATTCACATGGATATAGTAAGTCTTGCTTGGGCTGCTTTAATGGTAGTCTTTACATTTTCCCTTTCACTTGTAGTATGGGGAAGGAGTGGACTCTAGGGCTGGGGCACTACTAATACAAATTGAGTAATCGATTGAGCAATCGAACTGGATCAATTCTTTATTGATCGTTTTGCGAAGCCTTAAAAAAAAATGTCTTCAAAATTGTACTGG